TTTACCTATGTCACTCTATCTTTTTTGAGTGCCGTCTATAATGTAATGACTGATGAATCAAGAACTTTAATTGGAACTAAACTGATTTAGGTAAATGTTTTATCAACATATGTAGCAAAAGAACATATTTCATTTAATTCTTTCATGCCTACTATAACTAGTTATTTTGGTTTTCTACTGGCCGCTTCAACTATAGTCCCCGTTCTATTGATTGGTTTGAACAAGATACGACTTATTTGAAATGAATTGAATGCACAATTCATAACCATAAAAAAAATTTCTTAAATTTCGGGTAGTTTATAGTTCCTTCCCGCGGTCGCGGGAATTGCCAATTCTGGGTCATTGAGATTCGCGGATAATTCAGATTAATATTTAGGGATAGATCTTACCCTCTTTTTTATTTTCTCAAACAAATCAAAATGATTGAAGTTTTTCTATTTGGAATCGTTTTAGGTCTAATTCCTATTACTTTAGCAGGATTATTTGTAACTGCATATTTACAATACAGACGCGGCGATCAATTGGACCTATGATTCAATAACCATTTTTTGATTGACCCCCTCCTCCTTGCAGGAGGTCAAATTAAAGTTGCAATTGAACTTTATTAAGTTTTTTTATTGATTGTATGTGATTCGACATAACATAAATAGAATCACGCTCTGTAGGATTTGAACCTACGACATCGGGTTTTGGAGACCCGCGTTCTACCGAACTGAACTAAGAGCGCTTTCTTATGATAGGAGATACGACTGTAAGGAAAAGGAATTTTTTGTACCCATAAAATAGCTTGCATACATCATACATATAGTATGTAAAAATGATAAATTATGTCCAATTTTCATCGATCTCAATTAATCCCTCATTATTTCCCATGGGAGAAATAATAGGTAGGGATGACAGGATTTGAACCCGTGACATTTTGTACCCAAAACAAACGCGCTACCAAGCTGCGCTACATCCCTTTTTAAATTTATTTTTTACAATGACATTGTAAAAAATATATGTCTTGTTTTGCACATTATTATTTTATCTTCCATCTATATACAATTTTATTGCCATTTCTTCTTTTTTTTTATGTTTCATAATAATAAATATTATATACATCTGAAACCTAATGTATAAAATAAAAAACAAAAAGAATGAATATTAATCGATAATGTTCAGGAAGAAGGGGCCTTCTTTTTGTTTTTTAGAAAAAATAAAATCTCATCTACAGATTCATTGGACATATCCATTTTCGTTAGGAATTATGCGTAAAAATAAATAAAAACGATCTTGAACTACAGTATCTGACTATATAATAAACTAAAGTATCTGACTATATAATATATGTATATGTCTTACAATAAACAATAAAAAAGGAGTATTTTAAATAATGCAATATCTAAAAACATATCTCTCCACAGCACCCGTGCTAACTACTCTATGGTTTGGATCTTTAGCGGGTCTGTTGATAGAGATTAATCGTTTATTCCCAGATGCCTTGTCATTCCCCTTTTTTTAATTCTAATCTAGTTATTGATATGATATGCGAAGAAAAAAAATGAGAGATATAATTATATGCGACGTACGTGACGAAAATAGATTTCGTCACCCCCCTTTTTCAGTTATTTTCTTTAGTTTAGGAAGGAAAGATAAATTTCAAAATGTATTGAACCTCAACAAAAATCCAGCGTATCCAAGATCGAATTTTGGAGAACAGAACTGGAAATGTGGGTCCAGTCTAGGTAAAATCATAGCATAAAAATAAGATATTTAAACGAAATAAGGGGATTAGCATAGGAATAATTGATAGTTCGAAAAAAACTTGTATTACTTAATTATTATATTTCTCTATTAATATTAATTACAACGAAATTTTGAGAAATGAAATTTCTAGTTAGTAACTTATATTCATTTTTTTCGGATCGAAAATGGATTAGTTAAGTCGATCCAAAATCCAAAGGGGGTTCATGGCCAAGAGTAAGGATGTCAGAATCAGAGTTATTTTGGAATGTACTAATTGTGTCCGAAATGGTGTCAATAAAGAATCGTCGGGTATTTCTAGATATATTACTCAAAAGAATCGACACAATACACCCAGTCGATTAGAGTTGAGAAAATTTTGTCGATATTGTCACAAGCATAGGATTCACGGGGAAATAAAGAAATAGATCGAACGGAGCGCACGTTCGACCTTTCCATTCCAATTCCAAGTAGTGGAAAGAGGAAAAATTTCACATATAGAATACAAATAAAACCAACCCTATTTTGTCCGGATCTGAAATGAATAAATAAAAAAAAGGAATAAACCATGGATAAATCCAAGCAACCCTTTCGTAAGTCCAAGCTCTCTTTTCGTCGGCGTTTGCCCCCAATTGGATCGGGGGATCGAATTGATTATAGAAACATGAGTTTAATTAGTCGATTTATTAGTGAACAAGGAAAAATATTATCTAGACGGGTGAATAGATTAACCTTGAAACAACAACGATTAATTACTATTGCTATAAAACAAGCTCGTATTTTATCTTTGTTACCCTTTCTTAATAATGAGAAACAATTTGAGAGAGCCGAGTCGATCCCTAGAACTACAGGCCCTAGAATCAGAAATAAATAGGCATATTCCTGGATTGGGTCAAAACTCCAATCGGAACTCAAGTTCGGATTGATTTTTTTGTTCGAAAAAGCCTAGAATCCAGAGTTTATTGTTGTGTTAGAAGAAATAAAAAATGGGGAAATAAATTTTTTGTTTTATTATTAAAACATGTTCGTTCATTCCTACTACTTATCTTAATTCGATCTTAATTTATTTTTATTCTATCTTTCCCGGAGTTAATTCTCCGGGGAATTTTGTTTCAATCATTCCTTTATATTACTTCATTACTTTATTTGTTATTTGATGATCTTATTGGAAATCAGGTAAAGACAATTCTTATTTGATATAGCTATTTGTGCAAGTATTTTACGATTAATAAGCAATTGCTTCTTGTATAGATTGTGGATTAATCGACTATAACTATGGAATACCTTATTCTCGCGAGTTACTGCATTTATACGAGTAATCCACAAACAACGAAAATTTCTTTTTTGCCTGCCTCTATCTCGATAAGAAGAAACCAAAGCTCTTATTTTTTGTTGAATAGTCGTTCGAGTAAGTCTTGAATGAGCCCCTCTAAAGGTTGATGCAAATAAACGAATTTTTGTTCGACGCCTACGAGCTGTATATCCTCGTCTAACTCTGGTCATTGAATCAAATTAAACCTTAATGAATAACTAATTGATTTATCTTCTTTCAGTCATTCTTTTCCCCTCTCTCAGTTGATTAATAACAAAACGGATTATCCCAATATAAAAAAACAATTCCAATGGCTTTTGCTACTATGACCTTCCCAACCACTATTTTGTATTCTTTCCAGGAATTTTGTTCACCTGGAAATAAGAAATTCTACCGATACGAAATAAATAAAAAAGCGGGTTTCATCGTTTCTATGGTTACTTCCTAAACGGTGAGGTCCTCTCTATGCACCGGAGCCTCTTCTCTCGTTTAATCAAACGGTATTGTTAACTTGTATAGTTCACACTCTTTGGCTCTACCCATCAATTATACAGTAATAGGCCTTTCACAATAAGAACTATCCATACAGTGACGGTATTTAATTATGAAAGTTAGCTAGGTAGCTGACCCTGTTAGTCCGTTCTTTCAAGAATAGGAGCATAACCCTTTTGCTTTTTAGAATGCTATTTCCTCCGCTTAATGGATAACCATTTGCTACCAATGGGGGGTTTATTCTCATCTCAAATTGAGGTGATTGGATTTGCACCAATGGAAACCATAAATTCCATATGCAATACACAACAATATGGTATATGATAGATCTTCATTTCTAGATAGTAAATGGCCTTCTATCTATCCTATTCATTGGTACTAATCATTGATATTGATACTCGAAAATTGTCTCATTTGTTCTCGAGTTCATGATCTGAACGAGTCGCACATACACCCTAGTACATGTTCCTCGACGCTGAGGACATCCTCGAAGAGCGGGAGATTTCGTGACATTTCTTATTGGCTGTCTTGTGTTTCTAATAAGTTGTTTAATAGTTGGCATGTTGTATATATCAAATTGTAGAATGGGTTGGTTTATATCAATCTTAACCTGATTTAAGATTGATGATTATGAATTATTTCTATTCAATATCAAATCAAATCGTTCAAAATTCCAATTCTGGGTTGAAATGGCATTGTTGATTTACACGAAATCCTCCGTATTTTCAACTGCTACAAGATCAACAATGCCATAAGCTTGGGCTTCTGTTGCTGACATAAAAACATCCCTTTCCATGTCTTCAGATACAACCCACAAGGGGTTGCCCGTTCTTTGTACATAAACCTTTGTGAGGGTTTCGCGAAGTTTCAGTAGTTCTTCTGCTTCCAGGATGAATTCGCCTGCTTGTGCCTCATAAAAAGAACTAGCAGGTTGGTGAATCATAACCCTGATGATATTGATATAACATCATTAATGGTTCTTCTATCTCGCATGATTGGGCGGACTAAAGTAAAGGGATAAAAAAAAATAGAATTTGAACAACCGTACAGGCATATTTTGTGCATTGCATACGGCTCCGCAATGGAATTTACTCCCCCTATCCTATCCCCCCTCCAGCGAAGAAAGAAATATAATCTATACGATCTAGATCAGTGAATAATCCACTTACCGTCCTTCTTTTTGTAAGAGTAAAAAAAAATACTATGATGGTTCTGTTGCTTTATATATTTATTTCGTCCGTGATTTAGCAATCCCAAAGTTTCTTTCTGATAGGATGAAATAGGGAAAAAGGGATTTTTTTTTACTTTTTCTTTCATAAATATAAGAAATAAGGTTTCTGTTCTGGTGTGGAAGAAAAAGGGTTTGTGACGCTGAAATGTACTCCCGACACATAAGATCAAATCGGAAATAACCTTTGTTTCATACTACTATCTCGATAAAAAATCTCATGTTATGAAAAAAACAATAATGGTTTGTTCATATCGAACTCAAAGTGCCATGCTATTATTACTTATTATTCATATTCGATTAGTCACATTCAATATGGCGAAGGCATAGTTTTTTTCCAAATAAAAACCCATTGGCGCCAAGCGTGAGGGAATGCTAGACGTTTGGTAATTTCTCCACCAACCAGAATGAAAGATCCCATTGAAGCCGCTAATCCCATGCATATTGTATGTACATCGGGTGGCACAAATTGCATAGTATCATAAATGCCTATTCCTGGTATTACCCATCCACCGGGAGAGTTTATAAACAAATAAAGATCCCTAGTATTATCTTCTATACTGAGATATACCATGAGACCAACCAGTTGATTCGATATCTCGCTATCAACTTCTTGTCCTAAAAAAAGTAATCTTTCTCGATAAAGTCGGTTGATTAGGACAAAATTGTATCCTTTAGTAACCGTACGTGCACCTTTGGATGCATACGGTTCAAAAAAAATTTTCTAAAAAAGAATCAATGTGACGATTCCAGCCTTATTTATTTTTTTTGTAACAGGTTTTTGTTTTTCTAATGAGGGGCTTTTCCATAAAAAAATGAGGCTCCTTTTACTAAAAAAAAAATTACTGAACTTATTGAACTAACCCCCATTGATGTATTGTTTCATCGAGATTAAAATCACGATGTCATTTTCTTGTTCCTGGATGGGACCTTTCAATTCTTTTAGGTTCATGTTCTACTCCGGGTAAAGATCCGTCATAATTCTATTTGCACATATAGGACAAATGATCTCAGTACCACTTCTTTTTGCTATGACTTCTTTTTTTTAGTTTCGTGCTTTTCTACCAACTATTCGATGTATTCATAATACTATTATTCCGTTGATTGGCAGTTAGTTTGAGATCATTCCTATAGTAAACATAAGGAATGTTTATGATACAAGCAGCAATCGTACATATATTACCCATTTGGTATTTTCTGAGCGGAGCCTGGATACTTTTTTATCAGTCCAAGTCAACCATAAATTCTTCTCTAATTGAAAATATTGATCCCCAATATAAATTGATCGAATTGCACTTCACGCTCCGAATGATTGATGGTTCAATCAATATTTATTGGGTGAAACAGAGGATATCTCGATTGGGGGAGAAAAAGGGTAAATCCCATATGACCAAATATGTCTGACAAGTCGCACTATACGTCAACCCAAATCGCATCTTCCTCTCCAGGACTCCGAAAAGGTACTTTTGGAACACCAATGGGCATCAAATTCAAGAAAAATGGAAGTACTATACTTCACTTTAATATAGAAACGTAACAACAGGTTTATTGTCTTCATTATTTTTTTTCTGTTTATTCTTTTTTATACATAGATTTTAAGGTTCTATAGAAGAAGACAGAATGAATAAAGAACAAATTTGATCGAATGGGTCGATCATGTGAATGATAAACAAGTATCTATGCATTCGTTTCCAAAAATGGGATCAATCCCCATTGCGTATTGGTACTTATCGGGTATAGAATAAATCTGTTTCTCTTTGTTCTTACGAACAGAAATGTTCTATTATTTTCAATGGAACGGAATAAATATTAACTCTTTCTCATATAGAATATACTGAAAAGATTATACTCTTTTCCAATGCGATAAAGTTACATAATGTCTATTTATGGGGTATTTCCATGGGTTTGCCTTGGTATCGTGTTCATACTGTTGTATTGAATGATCCCGGTCGATTGCTTGCTGTCCATATAATGCATACAGCTCTAGTTTCTGGCTGGGCCGGTTCTATGGCTCTATATGAATTAGCGGTTTTTGATCCCTCTGACCCCGTTCTCGATCCAATGTGGAGACAAGGTATGTTCGTTATACCCTTCATGACTCGTTTAGGAATAACAAATTCATGGGGTGGTTGGACTATTTCAGGAGGAACTATAACGAATCCGGGTATTTGGAGCTATGAAGGTGTGGCGGGGGCACATATTCTGTTTTCTGGCTTGTGCTTCTTGGCAGCTATCTGGCATTGGGTGTATTGGGATCTAGAAATATTTTCTGATGAACGTACGGGAAAACCTTCTTTGGATTTGCCCAAGATCTTTGGAATTCATTTATTTCTCTCAGGGTTGGCTTGCTTCGCTTTTGGCGCATTTCATGTAACAGGCTTGTATGGCCCTGGAATATGGGTGTCCGATCCTTATGGGCTAACCGGAAAAGTACAATCTGTAAATCCAACGTGGGGTGCGGAGGGTTTTGATCCTTTTGTTCCGGGAGGAATAGCCTCTCATCATATTGCAGCGGGTACATTGGGCATATTAGCGGGCCTATTCCATCTTAGTGTCCGTCCGCCCCAACGTCTATACAAAGGATTGCGTATGGGCAATATTGAAACAGTACTTTCCAGTAGTATTGCTGCTGTTTTTTTTGCAGCTTTCGTAGTTGCTGGAACTATGTGGTATGGCTCAGCAACTACCCCCATCGAATTATTTGGTCCCACTCGTTATCAGTGGGATCATGGATACTTTCAGCAAGAAATATATCGAAGAGTTGGGGCTGGACTAGCCGGAAATCTTAGTTTATCGGAAGCTTGGTCTAAAATTCCCGAAAAATTAGCTTTTTATGATTACATTGGTAATAATCCGGCAAAGGGGGGATTATTCAGAGCAGGCTCAATGGACAACGGGGATGGAATAGCTGTTGGATGGTTAGGACACCCTATCTTTAGAGATAAAGAAGGTCGCGAGCTTTTTGTACGTCGTATGCCTACTTTTTTCGAAACATTCCCGGTAGTTTTGGTAGATGGAGACGGGATTGTGAGAGCTGATGTTCCTTTTAGAAGGGCAGAATCAAAGTATAGTGTCGAACAAGTAGGTGTAACTGTTGAGTTCTATGGTGGAGAACTCAATGGAGTCAGTTATAGTGATCCTGCTACTGTGAAAAAATATGCTAGACGTGCCCAATTAGGCGAAATTTTTGAATTAGACCGGGCTACTTTGAAATCCGATGGTGTTTTTCGTAGCAGTCCGAGGGGTTGGTTCACTTTTGGGCACGCTACGTTTGCTTTGCTCTTCTTTTTCGGACACATTTGGCATGGCGCTAGAACCTTGTTCAGAGATGTTTTTGCTGGTATTGATCCAGATTTGGATGCTCAAGTGGAATTTGGGGCATTCCAAAAACTTGGGGATCCAACTACAAGGAGACAAGTAGTCTAATACAAGACTACTCCAATATCTTGGGCCTCTATTTTTTTTTTACATAGTTATCGGAAAAATATTGGCTTTAATCACGACCTTTTCGTTGATTCTTTTTTTATATGTTAAATGATCCCAAATAAATAGGTGCGGAAGCTATACTTGTAAACCACGATCGAATCTATGGAAGCATTGGTTTATACATTCCTTTTAGTCTCGACTTTAGGGATCATTTTTTTCGCTATCTTTTTTCGAGAACCGCCTAAGGTTCCGACTAAAAAATGAAATGATTTTTCATTATATCAATTGAAGTAATGAGCCTCCCAATATGGGAGGCTCATTACTTCAACTAGTCTCCATGTTCTTCGAATGGATCTCTTAATTGTTGAGAGGGTTGCCCAAAAGCGGTATATAAAGCGTACCCAGTAAAGCTTACAAGTAAACCAGATATGAAGATGGCGACTAGAGTTGCTGTTTCCATTTCGAGATAATTTTAAGATCACAATTGATCTACGATAAGATCGTTTATTTACAACTACAACGAAATGGTATACAAAGTCAACAGATCTTAAGCAAAAACTAAATAGGATTTAGGGTATGGCTACACAAACCGTTGAGGGTAGTTCTAGATCTGCTCCAAGACGAACTAATGCAGGGAGTTTGTTGAAACCATTGAATTCAGAATATGGTAAAGTAGCTCCGGGCTGGGGGACTACACCACTTATGGGGGTCACAATGGCTCTATTTGCAATATTCCTATCTATTATTTTGGAAATTTATAATTCTTCCGTTTTACTGGATGGAATTTTAATGAATTAGGTTCGTAGGAACTAGAACCTATAAAGTTCTAAAAAAAAAAATTACTTAAGACTCGGGTTTTTAGACCATTCTGGTAGTTCGATCGTGGAATTTCTTTCTTTCGGTATTTCCGGAATATGAGTGTGTGACTTGTTAGAATTGATCCTATTGATAATACAGAGAATGGTCTGTCATCTCTATCAAGATGATTCTACCTCGTCGGATATTTATTCTAGTATCTGGAGCACAGAATATAATCTATATGGAATAGATTAAGAAAAGAAATATTTGAACTATGATTCATACCCACTACTCAGTCAGACCTCGCGACCGGACTCAAAAAAAAAAAAAAATAGGCATTTTCTAAATCAAATGATTTTTCTTCCTTCAGACTCATTTTGATAGAAGGACACCCATTTCCCTAGATTTTGTTGAGTCATTACATCCATTTATTGAATAGGTGATGATCCAATGGTTTTTACTCAGAGAACCTTTGCGTTTAGTTTTGGCTTTATTAAATAAATCATCGTGGTTCTAGTATGAATCTTAGGTTTCAATTGATTCATAGGGCCTCAACAAGAGAATTCCTATCAATAATATAGTAAAAAAAGATCCACATTACGAAAAAAAAAAATAACAAATAAAAAATAAATAGGAAATAGAAGATTCAAGAGGCCTATAACAATTAACATAATGAACATAAATAAAAGAAATACAGGGGAGCCAACTTGATATTTTTGGCATTATCATCATCACAAAGAAGAGATTCCGGATCTTTTTTATTTCGTATCTTCGAAGTTTTGAACGTTCTATTACATATCCGTTAAACCCTGTATTTTTGTGTTTCTGCTTGAGCCGTACGAGATGAAATTCTCATATACGGTTCTCAGAGGGGGAGTCCCTTCCTTGGGTTACCTATCTCAATAAAGTATATGATTGGTTCGAGGAACGTCTCGAGATTCAGGCGATTGCCGATGATATAACTAGTAAATATGTTCCCCCTCATGTTAACATATTTTATTGTCTAGGGGGGATTACACTTACTTGTTTTTTAGTACAAGTAGCTACAGGTTTTGCTATGACTTTTTACTATCGTCCAACCGTTACAGAGGCTTTTTCCTCAGTTCAATACATAATGACTGAGGCCAACTTTGGTTGGTTAATTCGATCAGTTCATCGATGGTCGGCAAGTATGATGGTTCTAATGATGATCCTGCACGTATTTCGTGTATATCTCACGGGTGGTTTTAAAAAACCCCGAGAATTAACTTGGGTGACAGGTGTAATTCTGGCCGTATTGACTGCATCTTTTGGTGTAACCGGTTATTCCTTACCCTGGGACCAAATTGGTTATTGGGCAGTCAAAATTGTGACAGGCGTACCTGAAGCAATTCCTGTAATAGGGTCACCTTTGGTAGAGTTATTACGCGGAAGTGCTAGTGTGGGCCAATCCACTTTGACCCGTTTTTATAGTTTACACACTTTTGTATTGCCTCTTCTTACTGCCGTATTTATGTTAATGCACTTCCTAATGATACGTAAGCAGGGTATTTCAGGCCCTTTATAGAAAAATAGACCATAGATATTTGTAATTGATCCTATATCATTTGTAGGAGAGGAGGCACAATAACCTTCTATTTCATTGCTACAAATATGGATTATTGAAAAAATAAGACATGTTATTTGGATACTTCTCTTCAACTCTAAAGTATTGTATTCCTACTTGATACGAATAGTTGAAGTGGATTCTCCGAAGAGAAGATGGATTATGGGAGTGTGTGACTTGAACTATTGATTGGGCTGTGCAGATATAGGATCTTATCTGCCACGTTGAAATTCACAACCAAACGTGTCTCCGCATCCAACCACTATGTAAGTACCCATACATAGCAGGGATAGGCCGGTTCGCTTGAGGAGAATTTTTCTATGATCATCCCTGAATCATGTCTCATGCATGAAGAGGCTCCGTAAGATCCCGTAGAATACTCGATGTGGCACGATCCTTCTATCTATTCTACTTACTTATTTATTTTAGTTATAGTATGGAAATGCATTCATTTCCTCTGCATCGATCCGGATCTATGATACTATCGGAGTAAAATAGGCGATCTAAGGAAGAACGTAGGCCAGAACTTTATTAGTAACAAGTAAATACTTTGTTTGTATGTAATAAAATACAAATTTTATGGGAATAAAGACCAACCAAAAGACATGAGACAATCCAAAAAGCACTTGCTCATGATCAAATTTGTAAGCCCACTTGGATATTGAGCATTTATATAAGAACTTAATTTTTTGCAATGAATAGTTGTAACTTCGGAAATTTTTTTTCTAGTAAATCTTTTCTTACATAGAGTTATTATATAATATATGCGGGGATATGTATGAAATATATATATAGATTTTATTTGGATGTATTTCTGTCATTCCTTTGATTCTTGCTCGAGCCGGATGATGAAAAATTATCATGTCCGATTCTTTCGGGGGATGGATCCATAAGAATAAGAATTCACCTATCCCAATAACAAAGAAACCTGACTTGAATGATCCTGTATTAAGAGCTAAATTGGCTAAAGGTATGGGGCATAATTATTATGGAGAACCCGCATGGCCTAATGATCTTTTATATATTTTTCCAGTAGTAATTCTAGGTACTATTGCCTGTAACGTAGGCTTAGCGGTTCTAGAACCATCAATGATTGGTGAACCCGCGGATCCATTTGCAACTCCTTTAGAAATATTACCTGAATGGTACTTCTTTCCCGTATTTCAAATACTCCGCACAGTACCAAATAAGTTATTGGGTGTTCTTTTAATGGTTTCAGTACCAACGGGATTATTGACAGTACCCTTTTTGGAAAATGTCAATAAATTCCAAAATCCATTTCGTCGTCCAGTAGCTACAACAGTCTTTTTGATCGGTACCGCAGTAGCTCTTTGGTTAGGTATTGGAGCAACATTACCTATTGATAAATCCCTAACTTTAGGGCTTTTTTAAATTGAAAAAGCGATTCAACCGCGAAATATCACGACGTAAGTATCTAGGGAAGATTCACCTGGAAGCGACTATTCCCTAGATACATTAATTTTATTATACCCGCTTCCGAGTACGGAACAATACAATCGATTTAAGATGAAAACTTATTTTGATTTTTAGGTAAATCAATTGCGAAACGCTTCTGTAGGGTGTCCAATATCTGTTTTACATCTTCCATATGAAAATATTCAATTCTCATAAGGTCTTCTTGACTGTTGCTCAAAAGGTCCAATAAGGTATGTATATTGGACCTTTTGAGACAATTATAGGTTCTGGAAGGCAATTCTAATTGGTCAATAAAAATCCATTGCAATGGAATTTCTTTTTGGTTTTTCTTTAGATTAGTTAATATATCTTGAAAGGGAAAAGGCGGTAGAGTAAACCTATTTTTATTTTCTTTGAAGTTAATGTACTCTTCCTCCGCATGTAAAAAAGGAATAAATAAATCAATCAAATTACGAGAAGCTTCATAAAGTGCTTCCTTAGGGGTTAAACTTCCATTCGTCCATATTTCTAGAAAAAGTATCTCTTGTTTTTCATTCCCATTCCTATAAGAATGAATACTATGATTTGCATTTCGAACTGGCATGGATACAGCATCTATAGGATAACTTCCATCTTGAGATTGAGAGTTATTTATGGGTTTCATACGATATCCACGATCTCTCATGATTTGTAATCCAATACACAAATCAATCGGTTCTGTCAGGTTAGCTATATGCTGTGTCGTGTCAATTATTTCCACAGAAGGTGGCACGACGATATCCTGAGCGGTTACATATCTAGGACCCCTTACGCAAATGGAGGCGTCTCTAACTCCATAGAGATTGCTTCTCAATACAATTTCTTTCAAATTTATGAAAATTTCATGTACTGATTCTTCAATACCTACTACCGTAGAATATTCATGCGGTACCTTCTCAGATTTTGCGCGTATAATACATGTTCCTTCTATTTCTCCAAGTAAAGCCCTTCGCATGGCAATACCTATGGTATCAGCTTGACCTTTCATAAGCGGGGACAGAATGAAACGCCCATAACAAAGACGCTTACTCTCTACTCTTGATTCAACACACTTCCACTGTAGTGTTCGAGTGGATCCTGCTACTTCCTCTCGAACCATACTAATATTATTATTTGATCAGATCATTGAATCATTTATTTCTCTTGAAATCCCTTTAAGTCTTATTTTTACACACGCCTTTTTTTAGGAGGTCGACATCCATTATGTGAGATAGGTGTTACATCACGTACGAAACTTAATAATATACCACTTCTACGAATGGCCCGTAATGCGGCATCTCTTCCGAGACCTGGGCCTTTTATCATAACTTCTGCTCGTTGCATCCCCTGATCCACAACTGTACGAATAGCATTTGTTGCTGCTGCTTGAGCAGCATAGGGTGTTCCTCGTCTTGTGCCTTTGAATCCAGAAGTACCCGCGGAGGCCCAAGAAACCACCCGACCTCGGACATCTGTAACAGTTACAATGGTATTGTTGAAACTTGCTTGAACATGAATAACCCCTTTTGGTATTCTACGTCCATTCTTACGTGAACCGGTTCTTGGTATAGGTTTTGTCATATTTTATCATTTCATAAATAAATGGGAGTCATAAATAGATAGAAAGATACGGAGATATCTATCTCATGTTAAAACGGATTCTTTCTTTAATTTAGAAAGTTTTTTTATTATTACCCTTGTCTCTGTTTATGTCTTGGATTGGAACAAATCACTATAATCCGTCCACGCCTACGGATCAGTCGACATTTTTCACAAATTTTACGAACAGAAGCCCTTATTTTCATATTTATCAATCCTTGCCTTAATTCTGAGTCTACTCCTTGCAAAAAAATGAGTTTCTTTATTTTTGAACTTCGAATTGTATCCTCACGAAAGGAATGTTTAAAAAATCACCGAATCGTTCGAATCTTTGTTGCGAAGTCTATAAATTAGACGTCCCTGGGTGAATCATAACGACTTACTTCGATTTTGACTCTACCTAGAATTAGATCTTCATTATCTAAACAGACTCGGAACATGCCGTTGGGAAGTGATTCGGTAATTAACCCTTCATTAATCAATTTTTCTTCTTTCATTCTAGGTAACCCCTTGACGTATCGACTAATAGAGGAAGGGTTATATAACTCACTTTTCCTCTCTATTAAAAAAAAAATGGGAAGGAAGGTATAGGTAAAATTAGTATACCGAGGGGTAGGATTACCATATATAACACAAAATTTCTCCCCCAATTCTTTCTATTCGAGCTTCTCGATCTGTCATTATACCTCGAGAAGTAGAAAGAATTACAATTCCCATTCCGCCTAAAATTTTAGGAATTCGTTGAGAGTTGGAATAGATTCGTAGACCGGGTCGGCTAATACGCTTGAAAATAGTTCTATATATTCCTTTTCTAGTACTTCTATGTCGCAGGGTTGAAACCAAGAAATATTTGTTATCTTCCTGATGTTTCCGAACATTTTCAATAAAACCTTCTCGTAGAAGTATTTTACTAATGTTTTGGGCAATATTAGTAGATGTTATTCGAACCGTTCCTTTTTTATCCATGTCAGCATTTCTTATAGAAGTTATTATATCAGCAATAGTATCCTTACCCATGACAAACTATAATTATTTGTATCTCCTAATTTTGATATAATCAACGTGTTTTTCTTTCTTTTATTTTTATTTTTTCTATATTATTCAAATTATTCTATTCTAAAGTATATGCGTGAGACACAATTGACTAATTGATCCATTTCAGATACCCTAATCATAGTCTAATCTACTAGTATTTATAATACCTCGGGAGCTAATGAAACTATTTTCGTAAAATTAAACTGTCTCAATTCCCGAGCGATCGCACCAAAAACTCGAGTTCCTTTTGGATTTCCTTCTCGATCAATAACAACTGCGGCATTATCATCATATCGTATTATCATACCGTTATCGCGTTTGAGTTCTTTACATGTACGTACAATTACAGCCCTAATGACTTCTGATCTTTCTAGGGGCATATTTGGTACTGCTTCTTTGATTACAGCAACAATAACGTCACCAATATGAGCATATCGGTGATTACCAGCCCCTATGATTCGAATACACATCAATTTTCGAGCTCCGCTGTTATCCGCTACATTCAAAAGGGTTTGAGGTTGAATCATATCATTTTTATTTGAATCTGTTATTTCACTGCAAAGGATGAGGGAAAAAAGAAATATTGTCTGTCCAGAAATAAATAAACTTTCGTTTTTCATCCTCAATACTTCTTTTTTTTTCTACATTCCTATCCTGCAATAATGAATTGAGTGCGTATAGGCATCTTGCGCGCAGCTATTCTAATAGCAGCTCTGGCTACGGTTTCTGAAACTCCGCCCATTTCATAAAGTATTCGCCCTGGCTTAACAACGGATACCCAATACTCGGGGGATCCCTTCCCCGAACCCATACGTGTTTCTGTAGGTCTTACTGTAACGGGTTTGTCAGGAAATATGCGTATCCATATTTTTCCACCACGACGCACATATCGCGTCATTGCTCTTCGTCCTGCTTCTATTTGTCTAGCCGTGATCCAAGCAGGTTCAAGTGCCTGAAGAGCATATCTGCCGAAACTAATATGATTGCCTCGACAAGATATTCCCTTCATTCTTCCTCTATGTTGTTTACGAAATCTGGTTCTTTTGGGGTTATAGTTGATGGTTTTTTTTATTCCATCTCTACTGCAGAACCGGACATGAGAGTTTCTTCTCATCCAGCTCCTCGCGAATTAAAATTCTTAAAAAATATTACAGATAGACATGTATTTACTAAACTATACACTTAGTAATGGGATTTATTGATATTGAATTTGTTATTCATTAAGCTATATATACAAGATATACAGCCGGAAGTATATCTTTATTTTATGTATATTTATAAATATAGATCATTTTTTGTTTGAGATAACAAATTCTTATTTTTATCCCTATTGAATCACGCTAAAATATTGTAACCCCCAAAATGAGGGTTTCGCGGGCGAATATTGACTCTTTCTTGCGTTATTCGTAGGGTCAATCTATGACCCTTCATAATAAATAAATTTGTTCCTGGTTTGTTCCGCCATCCCACCCAATGAATCATTAGGATTCATTTTCAAGAAAATCCTATACAATCACAGGTTCTGTCGTTCCCACAGCTTCTCCATTAATGGTTAGGCCTGAACTCCGCAATGGAGCCCCCAAAAAAATTCGTTCCCGAATCAATCTCCTCAGTTTCTATTAACCCGGGCTCTTTATTATTTATATTTATATCAGTATTGATGCTTTGTCACATTGATTTTTATGAGATGATTCAGAAACCATACATGTTGGAATTATATATCATTGATATTTTTTTTCTTTCTTTCTATCATATTCCATTTATCCACATCCCCTCCCTTTTTTGTGCTTTACAACCTGGAATCAGATTTATATATTTTTTATGGAAAAATCTCAGTTGCTACAACTATATGATCAATCCAGTCATATAGTTACTGTTTCTTGGAATCTCGACAATACGAAGCAATAAGTTGGTTATTAGTTTATAAAGCTACTAAGTTCATAGTATCGGGAGTCGGTCAATTCTTTTTTTTTAATCCCAACTATAAACTCTAAAGAAAAAACTAACGAGTCACACACTAAGCATAGCAATGAATTTTACTTATACTAAATGGTCAATCGAATTTTTATTCAACCTTATAGAATATAGAATTAGAATTGTGCATTTTTCTTTGATTTAATGAAAAAAGAATGAAAGATTTTATAATTTTTTGTTCCATCACTGGACAGAATGGCAAGACGAGTAAAGATCCATTAGTCCTCGTCTACAAATATCCAAATTTTTATGCCTAATAATCCATAGATGGTTCTAATTGTACAGGAACAATGATCAATTTTAGCGCGAATTGTTTGTAGGGGGACCCTACCCTCTCTGATCCATTCGACACGTGCAATTTCTTTTCCATCAATACGTCCTGCAATTTGCACTTGAATTCCTTTTGTATCCGTTTGTTCAGTTAATTCAATAGCTTTTTTCATTGCCTTTCGAAATGAAACTCTACTTTTTAATTGTAAAGCTATATATTCCGCAAGAATATTAGGTTGTCCATAAGGTTTTTCAACTCTTGTGATAGCAATGTTAAGTCTACGGTTCAAGGAATGAAACTCCTTTTGGACATTCATCTGTAATTCTTCTATTCCTCGTGTTCGACCCTCTATTAATAAATTTGGGAATCCAATATATATTATGACTTGGATCAAATCGATTCTTTTTTTAATTTCTATACGTGCAATTCCTTCGAAACCCGAGGATGTTCTCTTATTTTTTTGTACATATTTCTTGATACAATTCCTTATTTTTTCATCTTCCCGTAGGCCCCTAGAAAAATTTTTTGGTTGTGCGAACCAAAAGGAATGATGACTTTGGTGGGTTGTACCAAGTCTGAAACCGAGTGGATTTATTTTTTGTCCCATATTTATCTGTTATA